TGGAAAGATAGAAAGATTGGAAGAGATTTTGTATACATATTCATGAAATTCTCTGAGTCCTCTAGCATTAATTCAATATTATATTAATATCAATATTAATTAACTTGAATGGATAATTTTCTTTTCTTTTTTTCCTTAATATTATATTTTTTTCCTTAATATTATATATATATATTTATTATAATATTATATATATATATTTATTATATATATATATTTTATATTCTATTTTACTTAATGAAATGAAAGACAACAAAAGAAAGAATAACTCTTATTATTCCTATATGTTATTAACATTCCTTCGATATTTCAAAGGACGTCTCTGTGTATTTTGCTTGTGCTTAATGTTTTTCGATTAGATTCGAAATCTTATACTTAGAAGAACTTGTTCTAATTGGATTTATTGGATTGTTTCATCAACGATGTTGGATCAGAATTCCCTTTTGACTCTGCGCTAGGGATTCTACTATTATTAGTGAGCACTAATTGAATAATTCCTTCATAGAGATCGAGGACATAATTTACATGGATATAGTAAGTCTTGCTTGGGCTGCTTTAATGGTAGTCTTTACCTTTTCTCTTTCACTCGTAGTATGGGGAAGAAGTGGACTTTAGAAGTCCTACTAATTCTAATTGAGTTTAGGAATTTTGGAATCAAACGGTATCCATTTTTTTATAGATCGTTCTGCAAAGCCTTTTTTTATTTATTTAACTATCCATTTTCAAATTGAAATCCAAAATTTCTTTATTTCGAAATTCTATTGGAGTAATGTATTCTATGAATAATAGAGGAACTCTTTCAATCAAACAAATATTTCAATTCTTTTCATGTTCGTATTACGAAATACGAAAGTAAAAGGAATACAAATGGTAGGGAGTTTATTCCAATAAAATGATTCATAAATTTTCTATTTTGACGACCCAACTCTTACCGCGGAACCTTTTTTACTTTTTTTCCGTCTTTACTGTTCAAAGAGAAAAGAAAAAATTTTGTTATTCCATTACTAGATACACATTTTTTATGGAAAACAACATAGTAGTTGTCCAATGAGATACTACACATAATAACATAATAAAATATTAGCTTGGGCGAGTCGTATATTGCGTACTTACCCCTTAGTTTGATTATTTCTTTTTTTTTTTTATAACTTTTATTTATGCTGTGCTTTTTTTCATATCATGGTACACAAACGTTTAAAATGGGTGAGTTTTCCTAATCCTTTTCGAAATCCGAAGACGTTCACATGGAATCCCTGGATTCTCTGTCAACTGCTCAATAAATTACTTCTTCGTCGGAATGCTAACAAAAAGATTACTTGATTTTCTTTATATTATACCCATACCCTTTTTTCCTTCATTGATTTGATTTCATTGATTCTTTCTTTCAATGGATATCGGAATTCCTATTAAAAAGAATCTGAAATCTAGGAATTAGAATCGTAAGAGTTGTCTTTCGATTATTTCAGATTAATTGGAATCAACACAAATTAAATAGAAACAAATCAAATAGAAATAGATGAAGCAAAAAAATCAAATTGGAACACAACACTATGTACATTATATAGATAATTGATATCTATATATATATGAAATAGGAAGATAAAAATGTCAATTGATATATATTAAATTAACCTGTATTTTCATACAGTAAACTTTATACAGTATAAGAAGAATATTCAATAGTATGGTAGAAATTTTTTTCTACCATACTATCGAGTATTTCATAGAATACTGCTCTCATAGAATACTGTTGATTCTAGTTCGCTTATTTCATCAAAATTGGAATCCTTTTCGTTTTTTTCTTCTCTTCAATCAATCATTGATAAGAACTCAAAAATAAAGTTTAAGTCAAATTAATCACTTTGACTTACGGTTTTTACGTATATTATAAGTAAAAAAGCAGTAGGAATTAAAATGAACAGTGCAGTAGCAATAAATGCGAGAATATTTACTTCCATAATTTCATCGTTTCATTTTTCTTTAATTCGCAATAACTCGGGATTTAATCCCATAGAGATGATAAATCTTTTGTCTGTAAATTCAATGGGATGAATTCCATTTCGATGGAATCGGATCAATATCATGAATAACAATATCGGAACTATCAAATCGATTCATCGTCAATAATTGAATAGTATACCATAGGAAGATCTTTTATCCATACCGAATTCAAAAATTCAAAAGTGGATTTCTTATCCAATCAAAAATTCTTTGACTATATTTTTATTTATATTTTTCTTTTTTTCCACTCTTTATTTTCTAAAATCTATTGCCTTCCTTGTACAATCATCTGATGAAGTATCATTTAACTGCTTTTACATTTACCATTGTTTATAAACAAAACCAAACAATAGAAGAGAAATGAAAAAAAAAAGAAGAGGGATCCCTATTGGGAATGAAATTCTACTATTTGTACTCCCTTTCACAGAAAAATGGAGAAATGCATTAATGCATTGATGTATTTTTTTTATTGGATTTGGATCCGTCGGGACTGACGGGG